TTTAGGTATAGGTATTACCTCCTTTTTCCCCTTTCAAACAAATTGAAATGATTGAAGTTTTTCTATTTGGAATCGTGTTAGGTCTAATTCCTATTACTTTAGCTGGATTATTCGTAACTGCATATTTACAATACAGGCGTGGCGATCAGTTGGACCTTTGATTAATTAACATCTCTTTCACATTTTGATTGACCTCCTCCTTTCTTTAATACACAGGAGGTCAAATTCAGATTGCTGCTCAAGTTAGTAAAGCCGTTTCGGTCTAATTTGATCTAAGAAGAACGGAATCACGCTCTGTAGGATTTGAACCTACGACATCGGGTTTTGGAGACCCGCGTTCTACCGAACTGAACTAAGAGCGCTTTCTTATCAGAAAAGAGAAGACTGGAACGAAAGGATTTTTTTGTAACTCCAATACATCTTCTATGACTCTATAGTAGGATAAAAATAGTATGATAAAAATGAAAGAAAAGATTATAGATGCCCAATTTGAATTGATCTCAATTAATCCCTCCTTACTGCTCAAAGGAGAAGTAATAGGTAGGGATGACAGGATTTGAACCTGTGACATTTTGTACCCAAAACAAACGCGCTACCAAGCTGCGCCACATCCCTTCCCTTGGTCTATAATGTCATTGTAGAGAATTTATGTCTTGTTTTCCATATTGCTCCCCCGTTGCTATATACAATTTATCTGGCCATTTCGTCTTTTTGGTCTCATTTAATTTCAAATTGAATATATATAGAAAAAATATGGAATATATTAGATATATAATATTTATATTATCTATATAATAGTAAAAGACTTATATACATATGAAATACGGAATGGAATCCATCGTAAAAATAAACGAGTCTTTTTCGGGAATGCTTGGGGATGCATTTTTTCCGTTTTAAGAAAAAAAATCTTATTTACCGGATCACTGTACCCTTCCATTTGGATTAGGAATTCGGTGGACAACTATAACTATAAGTGGTCCTTAACCTCATATGCATCTGATCATATATGTATTACTATTATCTACTCCAATAAAATATGTATTCGAATAAATAAAAGAAGGAGGTTTTTCAATGCGAGATCTAAAAACATATCTCTCCGTGGCACCGGTACTAAGTACTTTATGGTTCGGGTCTTTAGCAGGTCTATTGATAGAGATTAATCGTTTTTTCCCGGATGCGCTGACATTCCCCTTTTTTTCATTCTAGTTATTGACATCGGAAGGAATAACGAAGATTAGAGCTATAATTAAATAGCTGCGATTTTCTCTTCCTCTTTTCTCTTTTTTCCCTTTTTTGTTTGTTTAGAATAAGGGAGGAAAGAGAAAGAATAAAAGTGGATTCGCCAACTGCGAGACTCGAATTCAAGTTTGAATTCAATAATGAAATATTCTTATTGTACTCTGGTTTGAAAGATAGTTTTTCAGTAGTTGTATATTATTCACTATAATTGAGTATTGATATTGATTGCAGCGAAATCTTTCATAATTGAATTTCAAATTAGTCACTTCTATTTTTTCTTTCCTTTCTTCTTCTTCGTTTCGGATTGAAAATAGAAGCGTTGAGTCAATCAAAAGTCCAAGGGAGGTTCATGGCCAAGAGTAAAGATGTCCGAATAACGGTTATTTTGGAATGTACCAGTTGTGTCCGAAACGGTGTTAATAAGGTATCAACGGGCATTTCCAGATATATGACTCAAAAGAACCAGCACAATACGCCCAATCGATTGGAATTGAGAAAATTCTGTTCCTATTGTTACAAACATACGATTCATGGGGAGATAAAGAAATAGATGGAACCTTGCGTGTGACCCTTTCAAGGAAGGGTAAAAATGACATTATATATAACATATATAAATATAAACAAACCAAATCCTCTTTATTTCTTCTTTTCTAAAATTCAAATTCATTTTAGATTCGACCGAAATAGGATTTTGGGGATAAGGAATAAACTAAGCAAACCATGTATAAATCCAAGCGACCCTTTCTGAAATCCAAGCGACCCTTTCTGAAATCCAAGCGATCTTTTCGTAGGCGTTTGCCCCCAATCCAATCGGGGGATCGAATTGAGTATAGAAACATGAGTTTAATTAGTCGATTTATTAGTGAACAAGGAAAAATTTTGTCTCGACGAGTGAATAGATTGACCTTGAAACAACAACGATTGATTACTATTGCTATAAAACAAGCTCGTATTTTATCTTCGTTACCTTTTCTTAATAATGAGAAACGATTTAAAAATAAGGAGAAACGATTTAAAAATAATCAGAAACGATTTAAAAATAATCAGAAACGATTTAAAAAAAACGAGAAACAATTTAAAAATAATGAAAAACAATTTAAAAATAATGAAAAACAATTTAAAAATAATGAAAAACAATTTAAAAATAATGAGAAACGATTTAAAAATAATGAGAAACAATTTAAAAGAACCGAGTCGACCGCTAGACCTACGGGTCTTAGAACCAGGAAGAAATAGACTTACTCTTTCTTTACTTGAATCAAAATTCCAACCCGAACTCAAAGGCAGATTGAGGTTTTGCTCGAAAAACTCGAGCATCTACATTTGATTATCGTGTCGTAAGAAAAAAAGAATTGGGGAAGAAGAAATCTTTTTTTTATTGAGTGTGTTCATTCATTTTGACTCCTTTCTCATATTTTATCATATTCTATCAATTATCCATTTTTACTCTACCCTCCCGGAGTTCATTCTCCGGGGAACTCTGTTTAAATTATTCCTGCGGATTCTTTCCAATCTACCTTTTTTATGATCTCGTTAGAAATAATAGAAATGGAATTCTTATTTGAGATAGCTATTTGTGCAAGTATTTTACGATTAAGAAACAACTGTTTCTTGTACAGATCGTGTATTAATCTACTATAACTATAGGATACCCACATTTCGCGAATTACTGCGTTTATTCGAGTGATCCACAAACGACGAAAATTTCTCTTTTTCCTATCCCTATCCCGATGTGCCGAATCCAAAGCTCTTATTTCCTGTTGACTCATTGTTCGAGTAAGTCTTGAATGAGCCCCTTGAAAGCCTGATACAAAGGAACGCACTTTTGTTCTACGTCTCCGAGCTGTATATCCCCGTTTAGTTCTGGTCATTGAATAAATGAAACTTTGACGAATACCGAATGGATTTCCCTTCTTTCAGTTATTCTTTGTCCCTTTTCTAGTCTATTAATAACAAAACAGATTTTCCAATGTATAAACTAAAAATTCCAATGGCTTTGGCTACTATAACCTTCCCAACCACAATTTTTCTTTTTCTAGGCATTTCACTTAGAAATAAGAAGTTGTATTCTATTAGGTATCAAAAATAGAGTCAATAAAAAATAAATAGAAATGGATAAAGAAATAGTGGATTCCATCGTTTCTATGGTTACTTCTTAAACGGTGAGGTCTTCTCTATACACCGGAGCCTTTACCTTAATACTTAATTTAATCAACCTTATTGGTAACTTGTATAGTTCACATTCTTTGGCTCTACCCATGAATTATCCAGTAATAGGTCTTTCACAACGAGATCTACTTATACAGTAACGGTATTTTATTATGAAGGTTGGCTGGGTAGCTGACCATGTTAGTCCGTTCTTGCAAGGAGCATAATCTTTCTGTTTTTTAACTAAGATTTCCTCCGCTTAATGGATAATCATTTGCTACCAATGGAGAATTGCTTCTCATCTTAATCTTAAATTGAGATGATTGGGGTTGCACCAATGGAAACCATAAATTTCATACACAATAGAGGGATATGATAGATTTTCTTATTTTTAGTTTTTAGGTAGTGAATGGAATTCGTTTTTACATTCTATCCTTTTTACATTCTATCCTATTCATAGGGGTGGATCATTGATACTGGAAAAATAGGTTTCTTTTGTCCCAGCTCATGATCTGAACGAGTCGCACATACACCCTAGTACACGTTCCTCGACGCTGAGGGCATCCCCGAAGGGCGGGGGATTTTGTGACATTTCTGATTGGCTGTCTTGTATTTCTAATAAGTTGTTTAATAGTTGGCATGTTGAATCATAGACATAATGGGCTGGTTTAGATCGACCCTAACCGCATGAGTATGAATTGCTTGTATTTAATATTCTATTAACTAAGTTTAATATTCTATTAAACTTAAACTCAGTTAAGAAGATAAAACCTCAAATCGCAAATTTGCTCGAAATCGGGCTATTGCGCTACAAGATCAACAATTCCATAAGCTTTTGCTTCTGTTGCTGACATAAACAAATCTCTGTCCATGTCCGCCCATATAATTGCGAAGGGCTTGCCCGTTCTTTGTGCATAAACCCGTGTGACGCTTTCACGCATTTCTAGTATGGTTCCTATTTCCAGGACAAAGTCTCCCGTTGGTGCCCGAAAAAAAGCACTAGCAGGTTGATGGATCATTACCCTGATGATACAACATAATAAAGGGTTCCTATATTTCTCATATAAGCAGAAGGGGAAGAGAAAAGAAAGATAAAGAAGAAAAAAAGATAGAATTGAACAACCGTACGGGCATCTTTTGTGCATTGCATACGGCTCTACACGAAAACGGGCCTTTACCTTCCATCAAGGAAAGAGAAACTGTAGGATCTATCAGACCCAGATCCAGATCGGTAAATGATCAAAGTACCACCCTTCTTTTCGAAGGGGTTCAAAAATACTATGATGGCTCCGTTGCTTTATATATTATTATTTTTTGTCTGTGATTCAGCAATCCCAAAGTTTCTTTTTGATCTGATTAAATAAAGAAAAAATCTTGTTTTTTTCACACGGGGACGGGCTCTTAACAATATTTATGTTATGAAAGAGTGTGAAAAAAAAGTTTGTGACGCTGAACTCCGATAGAAAAAATCGGAAATACCTCCTATCTCATACTACTCCCTCGATACATAATCTAATGTTTTGAAAAAAAAACTTTCTTATATCGAATTCAAAGTGCCATGCTATTTTTACTTAATACTCATATTTCATATGGCGAAGGCATAGTCTTCTTTT